TCGAACCAATCATAGACTTTATTGAGATAGGTAAACGAATAGGACTCCCCCTCAGAGAACCTTATCTGAAAATTTCATCTCGTACAGCTCAAACAAAAAACCAAAGTATTGTTTTACTTGGAAGGGCGATGAATTTGAAACTTTGTAACCAACCCCCCCTTTTTCACGTCTATGAGGAGACGAGTTATTATTTGTGGTTATAATGCTAAAATATCAAGTCGGCTCATTGATCGTTACTGGCCTGTTGAATCTTCTATTTTCCTATTCACCGTTTCTTTTCTGTGATTTGTGATTTTCGTTGTGTCTACTCTAGGTTTACTCTTCTTTTTTTGATAGGAATTCTCTTGTTAAGAACCTATTAATCGATTGAAACCTCATATTCATACTAGAACCACGATGATTAATTAAAAGTACAAAATAAGTCCAAAGATTCTATGAGTAAGAACCATTAGATGATCATTTATTCAACGAATAGATATAATAACTCAAAATAAAAAGAAAGTTTTATCCTTTGATCAAAATCATCAATCAATAAGGGAAATTTGTTGAAAAAGAAGAAAAAACCCTTTTGATTTAGAACTTATAACACCCTTTGGTAAATTTTTTTATAGCCCCCCGGTCGCGGGGTCTGAATAGTAAGTAGGAATCATAGTTATTGATTGGGATTTATTTCATATATTCCGTGCTCCAGATACTAGAATAAATATCTGACGATGAAAAACCATCTCTATAAAGATGACAGACTCCTTCTCTGTACTACCAATAGGATCAATTAGAACAAGTCACACACTCATATTCCGGAAATACAGAAAAAAAGAAATTCCACGATCGAACTACCAATAAAGAGATAATGGGATAAAAATACGAAACCAAAATACTTTACTTTGTATTCGTATTAAAAATGACCTTTCTTGTAAGAATCTAATTCATTGAAATTCCATCCAGTAAAACGGAAGAATTATAAATTTCTAAAATAATAGATAGGAATACTGCAAATAGAGCCATTGCAACACCCATCAAAGGAGTGGTTCCCCATCCAGGAGCTACTTTACCATATTCTGAATTCAATGGTTTTAATAAACTACCTACAGCAGTTTGTCTTGGTCCCGATCTAGAACCGCCCTCAACGCTTTGTGTAGCCATAAATCCTCTTCTTTTTTATTCATTGAGATCTGTTGACTTTGTATACCATTCCGTTGTAAATAAACGATCTTATGATAGATCCATAGAGCCGTGTGGTAGTCTTTGAAGTTATATAATAATGGAAACAGCAACCCTAGTCGCCATCTCTATATCTGGTTTACTTGTAAGTTTTACTGGGTATGCCTTATATACTGCTTTTGGGCAACCCTCTCAACAATTAAGAGATCCATTCGAAGAACACGGGGACTAGTTGAAGTAATGAGCCCCCCAATGTTCAATGTTATGTTGGGGGGCTCATTACTTCAATTAATAGGATGAAAAATCATTTCATCTTTTTAGTTGGAACTTTCGGCGGTTCTCGAAAAAAGATAGCGAAAAAAATTATCCCTAGAGTCGAGACTAAGAGGAATGTATAAACCAATGCTTCCATAAATTTGATCATGCTTTACAATTATAGCTTCCATACCTGTTTGTTGTGGATTATCCCCTGGATAAAGAAATACGAACAAGAGTCAATGAAAAGATTAAAGAAAAGATGCCAATTTATATTTCCACATTAATCTATTCTATATCAACTAAAAAAAGAAAAGAAAAAAGATAAGAGATAAATCTTGTATTAGACTACCTGTCTTCTTGTCGTTGGATCTCCAAGTTTTTGGAATGCTCCAAATTCCACTTGAGCATCCAAATCCGGGTCAATACCAGCAAAAACATCCCTAAACAAGGTTCTAGCACCATGCCAAATGTGTCCGAAGAAGAAGAGCAGAGCAAATGATGCATGCCCAAAAGTAAACCAACCCCTTGGACTGCTACGAAAAACACCATCTGATTTCAAAGTAGCACGATCTAATTCAAAAATTTCGCCTAATTGAGCACGTCTCGCATATTTTTTCACAGTCGCAGGATCACTATAACTGACTCCATTAAGTTCGCCACCATAGAACTCAACAGTTACACCGACTTGTTCGACACTATACTTCGATTCTGCCCTTCTAAACGGAACATCGGCCCTAACAATTCCGTCTCCGTCTACCAAAACAACCGGAAATGTTTCAAAAAAAGTAGGCATACGGCGTACAAAAAGTTCACGCCCTTCTTTATCTCTAAAAATAGGATGCCCTAACCAACCAACAGCTATTCCATCCCCGTTGTCCATTGATCCTGCTCTGAACAACCCCCCTTTTGCCGGATTATTCCCGATGTAATCATAAAAAGCTAATTTTTCGGGAATTTTAGACCAAGCTTCTGATAAACTTTGATTTTGAGCTAATCCAGCGCCAACTCTTCGATATATTTCTTGCTGGAAATATCCCTGATCCCATTGATACCGGGTGGGACCAAATAATTCGATAGGGGTAGTTGCTGAACCATACCACATAGTTCCAGCAACAACAAAAGCGGCAAAAAAGACAGCAGCGATACTACTGGAAAGCACGGTTTCAATATTTCCCATACGTAATCCTTTATACAGACGTTGGGGTGGACGGACACTAAGATGAAATAGGCCTGCTAATATGCCTAAAGTGCCCGCTGCAATATGATGAGAGGCTCTTCCTCCCGGAACAAAAGGATCAAAACCTTCTATCCCCCACGCTAGATTTACAGGTTGTACCTCTCCGGTTAGTCCATAAGGATCGGACACCCATATTCCAGAACCGTACAATCCTGTTACATGAAATGCGCCAAAACCAAAACAAGCCAACCCTGAAAGAAATAAATGAATTCAAAAAATCTTGGGCAAATCCAAAGAGGGTTTTCCTGTACGTTCATCACAAAATATTTCTAAATCCCAATACACCCAATGCCAGATAGCTGCTAAGAAGCACAACCCAGAAAACACAATATGTGCACCGGCCACACCTTCGTAACTCCAAATACCCGGATTCGTTATAGTTCCCCCTGTAATACTCCAACCGCCCCATGAATTGGTTATTCCTAAACGAGTCATAAACGGTATAACGAACATACCTTGTCTCCACATTGGATCAAGAACGGGATCAGAGGGATCAAAAACTGCTAATTCATATAGAGCCATCGAACCAGCCCAACCAGCAACTAAGGCTGTATGCATTATATGGACAGAAAGCAAACGACCGGGATCATTCAATACGACGGTATGAACACGATACCAAGGTAAACCCATGGAAATACCTCTTTATCAACGAAAAATAGACACTATGTAACTTTATTGCATTAGCAAAAACTATGCTATGAACCTCCCCTTTTTGGAATTATCTTCAAGAAAGGAGTAATATTTGTTCTATTCTTTTTTTTTAGTAAAAACGGAACAATTTGGTTCCTAGTAAGAAAGAGAAGCAGATCTATTCTATACCCGATAAGGGACAATACGCAATGGGGTTAATCCCATTTTCGATCAACAAATGCATCTATATTTAGGAATCATTCAAAAGAACTATTCGGAATCGTAAACATTTTGATCGATTTATGACTCAAATATGATAAAAGACAATATTATTAAGCCAATAAACGCATTGTTACGCTTCCATATCAAAGTCCAATATAGTACTTAATTCTTTTTTCTTTCATTTTATGCCTATTGGTGTTCCAAAAGTACCTTTTCGAAGTCCTGGAGAGGAAGATGCCTCTTGGGTTGACGTATAGTGCGACTTGTCAGATATATTGGGTCATATGGGATTTCCCCCGTTCTCTCCCCCGATTGAGATATCCTATGTTTCGGCCAAAAAAGATTGAATTACCAATAATTTGGAACGTGAAATGCAATTCGATTTTAGGGATATTCAAATTCATATTAGCAATCAGAATAATTTATGGTTGAATTTTTTGGAACACTAAAATGAAGTTTTCATAAGTAAAGTATTAAGGCTCCCTTTAGAAAAAAACATTTTGAATTTCTTTTTTATTTATTACTACGTATACCCATAGATAATAAAAGATTATTATTGAATAATATTCAATATATTTGAGAGTAATAGTAATCTCAAACTTTTCACTTTAAACGAATCCAGTGAGGAAAGAAATAAATACATGTTTAATATTTTGCATTGATAGAAGATATGAAATCAATTGAAAAAAAAATGAAGTTGTAAAAAAAAAAGACGTAATATTATTGACATTTGTCCTATATGTGCAAATCAAAATTGGGCAGATTTTTACTCGGAGTAGAGCATAAACCTAAAAGAATTGAAAGACCTTTTCAGGAACAAGAAAAGAACATCGTGATTAAAATGAAATCGCGAAGAAGCAATGCATCAATGATAAGTTAATTCGATATGTTTAATCTTAATGTATTTTTTTTTGAGAGGGAAGGGGCACAAAACGAACTCATTTCGTTCTTGAAAAAATGAAGAAAATTCGTTTCATTAATATACGAAATTTTAGAATTTCTTAGAATTAAGAAACCGCTCTCAAAACTAAACTAAATAAATAATATATATATAAATTATATATATAAATAGTTTCATTTTAAAAATAAAAAGAAAGAAGGCTGGAATCTACACATTGAGTCGTTTTTTCTCAATTTTTGTTGAACCGTATGCATCAAAAGGTGCATGTACGGCTCTTACGGGATACAAATTTGATCCTAATCAACCGACTTTATCGAGAAAGATTACTTTTTTTAGGCCAAGAGGTTGATAGCGAGATCTCGAACCAACTGATTGGTCTTATGGTTTATTTGAGTATAGAGAATGATAACAAGGATTTGTATTTGTTTATAAACTCTCCTGGCGGATGGGTAATCCCGGGGGTCGCTATTTATGATACTATGCAATTTGTTCAACCTGATGTGCATACAATATGCATGGGATTAGCGGCTTCAATGGGATCTTTTATACTCGTCGGTGGAGAGATTACCAAACGTCTAGCATTCCCTCACGCTTGGCGCCAATGAATTTTTTACGAAAAAAAAGACTATGCATGAAATTAGGAAAATTAAGTAATAATAGCATGGCACATCGAATTCGATATACGAATTTTTTTTTTCAAAACATTCAATTATATATCGAAAGAGTAGTATGAAATTAGTAGGAAGGGTCTTCCCCATTTTATCTTCGCTATTGTCGGGACCCATTTTAGCGTCACAAACCTTTTTTTTATTTTCCCACCGAAGACTTTTTAAAAATTCCGATATTTCTATTTATTGATATACTTATGAATATACTTTTAAAAGAGTAAAAAGAAAATAAATCAAAACTTTGGGATTGCTGAATCACAGAGGAGATAAATATATAAAGCAACGGAGCCATCATAGTATTTTGGTAACTACTCTGAAATCGGAAAGGAAGGATGGTAATTGGATCGTTTGACGATGTCAATCCGATAAACCTTATAATTTTTATTTTTATATATTTTCTATCTTTTTAATTGATGATTCTTTGATGGAAGGTCAAACTGAATTCCATTCTAGAGCCGTATGCAATGCCTAAAGGATGCCCGTACGGTTGTTCTATACTTTCTTTTTTTCTTTATCTCTTTCCATCTCATAATCGAGATAGAAGAACCTTTTGTTCCATCATCAGGGTAATGATACATCAACCTGCGAGTTCTTTTTATGAGGCACAAACGGGAGAATTTATCCTAGAAGCAGAAGAACTACTCAAATTGCGAGAAACCATTACAAGGGTTTATGTACAAAGAACGGACAAACCCTTATGGGTTGTATCCGAAGATATGGAAAGGGATGTTTTTATGTCAGCAACGGAAGCCCAAGCTCATGGAATTGTTGATCTTGTAGCAGTTGAATAAAAAATCAAAATAGCATCAAAATTGCAGTAGGGGGAATAAGTTTAAATAAATCAACTATTTTGATTTCTTTATTTAGTTATTACCGGATTCAATAATATCTTATTCATCCATTCCATGGGAAAGTAATTCAGAATTAGCCGGTTAGGATCAATCTAAACCAACCCATTCATTATGGATCCGATTCAACATGCCAACTATTAAACAACTTATTAGAAACACAAGACAGCCAATCCTAAATGTCACGAAATCCCCCGCTCTTGGGGGATGCCCTCAGCGACGAGGAACATGTACTAGGGTGTATGCGCGACTCGTTCAGATCATTTCTAATAGAAAGAAGGAACCCCCTTTTCCAGTATCAAAGATCAGTCCTATTTTTGAATTTAAATTAAAAGAAAGGGGGGAAATCGAAGAAAGAAGTACATACGTTCACTATATCAAACTAAAAAAGATCTATTGGATTCTTCCATTGGATATGAAATTTATGGTTTGCATTGGTGCAAATTGAATTCACTCCATTTTCAAAATTGAAGATGATAAAAAATTCCTCATTGGTAACGAATGTTTATCCATTAAGCGAGCAACTATTATTTTGAAAACCCAAATTGACTATGAAAAACGGACTAAGAGGGTCAGCTACCCCAGCAAATCTTCATAATTAAATATCGTTACTGTATAAGTAGATCTCATTGTGAAAGACTTTTTACTAGATCATGGGTAGAGCAAAAGAATGTGAACTGTACAAGTTAGCAATAATATTCATTAAATGAAGTCGAAGTAAAGGACTCCGGTGTATAGAGAGGACCTCACCGTTTTAGAAAGAACCATAGAAACGATGGAACCCACGATTTACCTTTTATATATAGGCATTCAACTCAAAATAATAAATTGTATCGATACTAGGTATCAAAAAACGAAAACAGAAAAAATATTCTATTAAAAGAAATTCAAATAAATAGAAATGAATAGGAATAAATAAATCGTGGGCGGGAAGGTTATAGTAGCAAAAGCCATTGGAATTCTTATTTTATACATTGGAAGAATGCGTGTTGTTATTACAAAACTAGTAAATTGGAAAAGAATAACTGAAAGAAAGGAAATCCATTAGTTATTCATTAAGGTTTCATTTATTCAATGACCAGAATTACACGAGGATATATAGCTCGTAGACGTCGAACAAAAATTCGTTTATTTGCATCAAGCTTTCGTGGAGCTCATTCGAGACTTACTCGAACAATTATACAACAGAAAATCAGAGCTTTGGTTTCGTCTCATCGAGATAGAGATAAGCGAAAGAGGGATTTTCGTCGTTTGTGGATCGCTCGGATAAATGCAGTAATTCGTAAGAATTTTGTATCCTATAGTTATAGTCATTTTCTACACAATCTGGACAAGAACCGGTTGCTTTTTAATCGTAAAATAGTTGCACAAATAGCTATATTAAATAGGAATTGTCTTTATATGATTTCTAATTCGATCAAAAATAAATAAATTCTTCAATTTTAAGGAAAAATTGGAATTGTAAGTTCGACTATCGAAAATGCCATTTTCTGGAGAATGAACTCCGGGAAAGTAGAATAAAAATTAGTATGATAAAGATAAAGTCGCTCAAAATGAAATGAGCAACCAAACACGTCCAATAAATATAAATATCCAATACAAAAAGATTGCTTCTTCGCCGATTCTTGTTTTTTTTTTTTTTACGATAAGTAGGAGAAATCCAATCTAATCTTGATTGGATTCTCGAATTCTTCGAATAAAACATCAAACTCTATTTCAGTTGTCGAATTTTAATTTGGATTCAAATTGAAGAGGAAAGTAAGCCTACTTTTTTTATTTATTCCGGATTCTAAGACCATTAGCTCTGGCAGTCGATTCGCTTCTTTCAAATTGTTTTTCATTATTAAGAAAGGGTAATAAAGATAAAATACGAGCTTGTTTTATAGCAATAGTAATTAATCGTTGTTGTTTTAAGGTCAATCTATTCACCCGTCTGGATAATATTTTTCCTTGTTCACTAATAAATCGACTAATTAAACTCATGTTTCTATAATCAATTCGATCCCCCGATTGGATCGGGGGCAAACGCCTACGAAAAGATCGTTTGGATTTCTGAAAGAGTCGCTTGGATTTTTCCATACTTTGTTTATTCCTTATCTCGAAAATACTATTTTAATCCGATCCAAAATAATTTTGAATTAAAAAAAAGATTGGTTTTTTTTTTATTTTGAGTTAATTAAATTCTGTTAACTAAACTATTAAAATCTAGAATAATAGGGTCTCTCGAATAGAGAATATGTCCTTTTTTTGTTCCTGATATAAGAGTGATACACAAATCAAAATAACTTGGAGTTGGTTTATTTCTTTATCTCCCCGTGAATCGTATGTTTGTAACAATAGGGACAGAATTTTCTCAATTCCAAGCGACTCGGCGTATTGTGTCGATTCTTTTGAGTAATATATCTGGAAATACCTCTTGATTCCTTATTAAGTCCGTTTCGAAGACAATTGCTACATTCCAAAATAACTATTACTCGGGCATCTTTTCCCTTGGCCATGACCCTCCTTTAGTTTGAGTTTTTGATTCAATCAACTCTTCTTATTTGCTACTCTTGAAGTAACTAGCAAAAAGAAAAATAAATAAAAAAAGGTGCTAAGTTGAAATTATGAAAGATTTCGTTCCAATCACAATACAATATAATAGAGTAAGAAATATTAAATAGAATTTAGAATTCATTTTTCAAGTTTAAGTGGAAGAAGGAATTAAAACTCTATTGAATTTAGCTATATTGAATTCGATTCGAAGTATAGTATATAGTACACTATTTCACTTTCCTATCTTGTATTCCAGTTTTTTCATAGACCCCTTTCTGTTCTCACTCTATTTTTTAGAAATCAAATTGAACGCTGAGCTCAAATTTAGCCGAGGTTGAATTCATTTTTTTTCTATCTTTCCTCCTTTCTTTATTTTGTCTCTAAGTATCTAATTGAATTTTTGATAATTCAAAAAAGAGGGGAAGGGATTAGTCATAGATTTTTTGATTATATCTCTAATCTTCTTCACCCCTTCCCATGTTACTAACTAAACTAGTATGAAAAAAAAGGAAATGTCAACGCATCTGGGAATAAACGATTGATCTCTATCAACAAACCCGCTAAAGACCCGAACCAGAGAGTACTTAGTACCGGTGCCACGGAAAGATAGGTTTTTAGATCTCGCATTTTTAATCCTCCTTCTTTATGTTTTAATGTTTTATTAAAATATCTAATGGTAATACATATCGGATATGGAAGTATTTGAGATTCCTTTGTATTTTACACGGGATTCCTAATTTCCATGATTGATTTAAGAGAATAAAAAAGAGATAAGATTCTACCTTTCTAAAAATAAAAAAGTACCTTTCTTCCCCTCCCCCCAGTATTCCCTCGTTCTTTTTTACGATCAGTTTGTTTGATATTCCTATGTATATAAGCATCTTATTATAATAATAGAATATATTTTCTATTCTATGAATAATATTCTATTCATACGAGATTTTCTCGTAGATATGAGTTAAAAGAAATAAAATAAATATCAAGAAAAATTGTCTATGTTCCTAGATTAATAGGAATGGAAAATAAGGTTTTTGAAAACAAGACGGGGATTCTCTACAATGACAATGTAGACCAATTGAAAGAAAGGGATGTAGCGCAGCTTGGTAGCGCGTTTGTTTTGGGTACAAAATGTCACGGGTTCAAATCCTGTCATCCCTACCTGTTACTTCTCCTATGAGAAGTAACAAGGAATCAATTTTAATCGATTCAAATCACACATACATTTTTTTTTTATGTTATTCTCTAAGATATTCTAGGTATTCAAGATAAGATTAGAGTGGGGGACAAAAAAAATCCTCTTCTTGGCTGTTAACTATTGTGATAAGAAGACTTTTTATAAGAAATAATAAAGCGCTCTTAGTTCAGTTCGGTAGAACGTGGGTCTCCAAAACCCGATGTCGTAGGTTCAAATCCTACAGAGCGTGATTCTGGGCTTGATTAATCTGAGAATTATATGAAAATTCAAATAATTGAGCAGAACAGTAATCTGAATTTGACCTCCTGTTAATTTTTTTTTTTAAGAAAAGAGGAGGTCAAATTATCAAAAAAAACTGTTAATTAATCAAAGGTCTAACTGATCACCACGTCTGTATTGTAAATATGCAGTTACAAATAATCCCGCTAAAGTAATAGGAATTAGACCTAAGACAATTCCAAATAGAAAAACTTCAATCATTTCAATTTTTTTCTTAAAATAAAAAGGAAAAAAGAGAGGTACTATCTATCGCTAAATAAACATTCGCAGTGCCAGGGAATCTCAACGACCAATAATTGTAAATACATTCGGTAATGAACTATAGAATCTCGGAGTACCAGAGAAAGATTTCTTTTTAGTTTTATGAGTTGTGTTCATTCAATTAATTTGAAATCAATCGTATCTTGTTGATACTAATAAAGAGAACTGAGGTTATAGTTAAAGCTACTAGTAGAAAACCAAAAAAACTAGTTATAGTAAGCATGAAGGGGCTAAATGAAATATATTCTTTTTCTACATATGTTTAGAAAACATTTCCCTAAGTTTGAAGATAAGACGATAAGCAAAAATAGCAATTGAAACGAAAAAGAATAAGTTCTTTTGTTAGTTGTTAATGCATGAAGCAGTCATTACACTACTAACAAAAGACTAAGGGAAGTAGAGTCTTAAAGGGGATAAGTTAATCATTTTGAGCATCTACTCTACTCTATTTTTATTTTGTCGATCTTTTGTTTTATCCTATCTATCAAATCGATTTTTTAAAATAAAGAGTGAATTTAGACGTTATAATACCCCTTCTCTTCTTTGAAGAGATTATGTGAATGAACCCAGTACTCAACTAATAAATAAGGAAAAAGAAAAAGAAATCGAATTGATTCAAATAAAATTCAAATAAACAAATAAAATAAGGTAGTCAAATTCCATTCGTAGACCAGTAATCCTTATCATTTTTTTTTTTCTTTTCTAGTTTATCGATTGTTTCCCTATTTTTTGATTATATAATTTAGAATTTATTATGAATAAGAGAAATAGATTTTTTTTAATCAATACTCTATACTCCTCTTACTTGTTACTGTACGAATCAGCAATTCGCTTTAAATGGAAAAAACTAAAAGGAAAAAAAAGCTTTCAAGAAAACCTTTTCTACAGTTTAGAGGTATAAACAGGAAATTTTTGAATTTCGCATCAAATTGAATTGGGGAAGCGGAAATAGGATAATTTAACTGCATTTTTTTTATTTTTATAAAAACTAAAAACCAACCCCTTGGATTCACATTTTACCTAACGTAAGTTTTCCGGTTCGAAACCAATAATAATATAATAGAGAGAAATAAACCTTATATAAATTTAATAAATTTCATCTCAAATCATCAATTCAGACTTCTACATTGACAAGGAAAAGAAAAAAGAAATTATCTACTAGTCCTTCATTTACTTACATACTGATTCAAATTGTGTTGCTGTCTTAGAGGAAGGATAGCTATACTGATTCGGTATACTCGAAAAAAGCCCTTGGTACAATATTGACGATCTAACAAGGATGAAAAAACGGTAGTGAATTTCCATTTACTGATATCATCTTTTACAGAATCGATCCCCCTTTAATCGTACAAGAATATGCGGAGCTCAGCATGTCTGGAAGCACAGGAGAACGTTCTTTTGCCGATATTATTACCAGTATTCGATACTGGGTTATTCATAGTATTACTATACCCTCTCTATTTATTGCGGGTTGGTTATTCGTCAGCACGGGTTTAGCTTATGATGTATTTGGAAGTCCCCGCCCAAACGAATATTTTACAGAAAGCCGACAAGGAATTCCATTAATAACTGGGCGTTTTGACTCTTTGGAACAACTTGATGAATTTAGTAGATCTTTTTAGTTTTAGGAGGAACCAATGACTATAGATCGAACCTATCCAATTTTTACAGTCCGATGGTTAGCTGTTCATGGACTAGCTGTACCTACCGTTTCTTTTTTGGGATCAATATCAGCAATGCAGTTCATCCAACGATAAACATAATAAAAATTAGAGAGATATGACACAATCAAACCCGAACGAACAAAATGTTGAATTGAATCGTACCAGTCTATACTGGGGGTTATTACTTATTTTCGTACTTGCTGTTTTATTTTCTAATTATTTCTTCAATTAATAAAAAATAAAGTAAGAGAAGAAAAGAGACTGGTAGAATATGAAATATTAATTAGGAATTTGCTTATCTCATTCGGAAGGATCGCATCTCATACTTATCTATGACTGTATGTGTCTCTAGCATGACAACTTGATGAAATGGCGGAGGAAGCAAGATAAATGGCCGATACTACTGGAAGGATTCCTCTTTGGATAATAGGTACTGTAACTGGTATTCTTGTGATTGGTTTAATAGGTATTTTCTTTTATGGTTCATACTCAGGGTTGGGCTCATCTCTGTAAGAATCTAAAATAATCTAATAATCGGATGAACCGAGTTGGAGACATGAAAGCTTAAGAACTCAAGGGATCCCTTGAGTTCTTAAGCTTTCATAATAGAATATAGTATTTTTATTTCAATTTGAAAATTCAAATTATATTTGAAAAATGTCATTCATTAATTTTGAACATCTATTATTGAAGCATAGTATCTATCTTTCAAAGTTAGACTGAAATTACTTGATTTCGTTTTCCTAAATGAACCAATTATAATATATCTATTTGACGAGTACAGATATTATTCAAATCCTTTCTTTTCTAATAAACCTTCATTAAGTTCTATTTTCTCCAAAAATTGCGCTCTATTTTCTATTTTTTGATTGCTCACTACTCTAATCTATATTTTAATTAAATATAGAAATATAAGAAACAAAAAGGTTCTGAGAAATCCGTAAAAAAATCAAAAAATAGAAAATAAGATTAAGAATAGTTATCTTAGACGAACGGGATCAAAAACGATTCTTGTTATCGTCACAAGAAATTTTGCACATTTCTTGTGACGATAACAAGAATAAACTAAGAAAATAAACGCTTTCTATTCTGCACTTACTTATTATCTGAAGTTTAGTATTCTGTATTCGATGAAATTTTCTCTTTTATTAGAATAGAAAACTATTAAGACATTCTCTGATAAGAGTAAGAGAGTCACTCGGTTCAATTTTGATTGAAAAAAAAATAAGAAATAAAGTAAAAAAATTTCTTTATAATATTCTTACTATGAATAGGAATAGAGTATAAGTAACTCCCAATGACTTCGAAACAAGCAAAAATGGGTTCATAATTTTGGATCATGCAGAACACCAATAAGAATTGGATTCCTTTTCCTTTCCGAAGTTGAGATTTATCAATTTGCAAATCTAAAAATTCATTTCGGATAATTGAACCTTCTCAAACTGTTTCTTCTTTAGAACCAAAAAGATTTGTGCTAAAATAACAGATGCCAGGAAGAACAAAAGACCTTGGACACGTAATGGATCTTGAAGTACTATTTCAGCATCCCCTTGACCAAATCCACCCACATTAGGATTACTCGTTAATGGCTGATCAAGTTTGATAGATTCGCCCTCTGAAACGAGAAGCTCTGGCCCTGGAGGAATAATATCAACCACTTGACGCCCATCTAACGTATCCGCTATAGTTATTTCGTATCCCCCCTTTTCTTTTCGTATGATTTTACTTACTCTACCAGCCGCTGTAGCGTTATAAACCGTATTGTTACTCTTGTTCCCGTCGGGATCAATTTGACCCCTTCCTCTGTTCCCCCCCACATATATGGGATATTTAAAGAAGTGAACATCTTTCTTATTAGCGGGATCCGGGGAAAGAATAGGAAAAGTTATTTCACTATATTTCTGACCAAGAATAGGACCTATAACAAGAATATTTTTTTTAGTGGGTCGATAGCTCTGAAAAGAAAGATTGCCTATCTTTTCTTTCATCTCGGGTGAAATACGATCCGGGGGTGCTAATTCAAATCCTTCAGGTAAAATAAGAACAGCACCCACATTCAACCCCCCCCTTTTTCCATTAGCAAGAACTTGTTTCACTTGCGTATCATAAGGAATTCGAACAACTGCTTCAAATACAGTATCCGGAAGTACTGTTTGCGGAATCTCAATATCCACGGGCTTATTAGCTAAATGGCAATTGGCACATACAATACGCCCGGTTGCTTCGCGCGGATTTTCATAACCCTGCTGAGCAAAAATGGGATACGCATTTGAGATAGATGCTTGAGTGATGATATATATCATAAACGATACGGAAATAGATCGAATAATTTCTTTCTTTATCGTGATCCAAGAAAAAAAAAGGTTATTTTTAATTTGCATAGTCCAATCATTGATCCCAAAAATTTCTACAATAAAATGAGGTAGGTCACTCGGATAGTTCCCTATCCACAAGTCTGCTATTTACGTAAATTCTTTTACGCGAATATAAAATATTCGAGGGGAAATCTCCGTAGGTTCGAAGGAGTGGGTACGTCTTAAAATGCTTTGCTTATGTGCAAAGTAAGAAATATTCGAGTTGGATCAGTCATTCATTGAATGATAAATCACTACAAGTGATGGAGATAGACGATTTAAATAATGGAAGATCCAATATTTAAAAATTGTGTCTATAATGACTGGAAAAGTAGAAACAAGGCCAGATATAATTTTCTCATTATGAACAAATCCAAAATCTTTGTAGACATAGCCAATCATTAGTTCCCAACCATGGGGCGAATGGAATCCGATACATAAATCAGTTAATAAAAGAATAGAAAAAGCTTTTATTGTGTCACTTAAATTATATAGAAATTCTTGAACCCAAGAGTTAAGAATAAGAAGTTCTTTATTACCTCGAATTGAATAAGCACTAAAAATAATGAAACAGATTATATTTGTCGAGAAGTGCAAAATCATATGGATATGATCCTCATTGTTTATCTTTATCAATTGGATCGTTTCTTTGTGGATTCCTATATGAGCCCTTTGCAACCCTATTTCCGGGTATTCTTTTATTATTTCGTCCAATAGGAAGAGTTCTTCTAATTCGATGAATTTTTCTATAATACTCTTTTCTTGAATATCAGTCAAAAAAGTTTCGGATTGTGTAGTATTCCACCAATCAGTAACCCAAGATTCAACACTTTTCTTAAATGAAAGAGAAACCCACCAAGGCAAAAATACTATATATATAACAGAAAGAAAAGGGAGAAATGCTTTCTTTTTTTCCATTTTTTTGAATTGCTAATGAACTCGCCTCATTCTTCGAATCTATGCGCTGCGATCTACTATTTTTATCAAAAATAAGTTCTATTCTAAGGCATCGAACCCCGGAATCTATTCCTTTTTTTTGATTTCCCATTCATTGATTATGAATCTAGAAAGAATATAGAATAAGAAAGAGTCGACTTTAAATGAAGAAATAATAAAAATCTTGTTTACAGATAATCTAATTGATCCAATTTGAAACTGCTTCGCGTTCTCGATGAATGCTAAAGCGAAACTAAAAAAAACAAACATTTCAAGGAATAGTATTCCGATTTCGACTTAAAAGAACTTCCCTTGTTCTTTTTTTATTTATAGAAATATTTGGATTTGCTATTTCATTTCAAAATACTTCAATTGGTACGCGCAAAAAATAGGCCAATTTGGCAGCTTTTTGCTCAATTTCACCCAGGGTGAAATTCTCATCAGTACGCGTCAATGGAATGGCTCCCTGTCCTTTGATTTCCATATAAAGGATACGACGAGGATAAATGCCCTCTTTAACTTCTATTCTGATCGACTGAATATCCTTCATACGGAATCGTAGGAAGATGCGACGCTTTTTCCCAGGAAATCCCCAACGAAAAATACACACTATTCCTTCTTTTAGATCGAATCGATCATAGCCACTCCCCACATTCCACGAAATTGTACACCACAAATAGGAACTAATAAAGAGACCCGCGATCCCGTAGAAGGACATCACGATCCCTTGTGGAAAAAAAACGATTTGCTGATATGGAACTAAAGATATAAAATTCTTACCGAGATAGCTGGAAGTTCCAACTAAGACGAATCCTAATGAACCTAAAAAAAGGATCAAGGCCCAGAAGAAATTACTTAGTTTTCGAGACCCCACTATACGTTCTATCCATATATGTTCGGATCGCCAACTCATATTAGATCTAGTTGCATTTTTTTTATTGAAATGGAGAAACTTTTTGTTTCCGAAGTAACTCTCATCAACTAGTGCCATTCGCATGGAACCCTTTCCTTTAGGAATAATCGGAGTAATTCGTCGAATGGGTTAGGTATAAAATAAAAGTTAGGATCTTCTAGAAATATCTACATACATATAGATAGATCGACTTTCCGTTTCAGGCATCTGCCTCGATTCCAACTATTTTGAAATAATTCGAAACTTATTTCCCTATATTGTTTGTATATTTCGAGCATCTATTTACGGATATATAAGAGCTGCTTCATTTATGCTCCTATGTTATACCATAACATACTCTACTAAATGCACATCTGTATTAGCTATATCTAAGTCTTGAAAAAAAAAATGGATGAGATTTGAACCCATAAGATCTAAGAAATCTTGTTTTTTTGAACATGAAGAAATAAAGACGCCATTGCAATTGCCGGAAATACTAGTCCTACTAACGGCACAAAAATAGAGGGTAAGCTATTGAGAGTTGTCATAGAATGGGTACCTCGATTGAATATTTAGACCTGTTATTACTATAAACATATCTTATACTAATTCTTACATATCTTATACTAATTCTTAGTAGTATTCTATACTAATTAGTATATCGAAGTGAGTATTCTATATAATAATAATAATAGAAATAATAGAATAGAAATCAAATTCTATATATTCTATATCTCTTATTATCTATTATTATCAACTAAAAATCAAAATGAAATAGAAAATAAAGAAATGAAATATAAAATAAAGAAATTCACGAGATTAAATAAATAGAAATTAATTCATTAATTCAATATAATATTATCTTATTTCTCTTTCGATATGAAAGATATAAATATATGGATGATAATCCAGTCTTGTCTGAAAATGAAATTCAATATTCAATTCCAATTTTGATATTCAATTTTATTTAGAGTTAAAATTAATATCAAAATCGAAATAAAGAGTTTCTTCCGAATTGAATTTCGTAAACTATTCTGTTAGAATTTTTAATTCAATCCAACAACACCAGTTATTAGTAAAAAAATAGGGGCTTAGGGGGAGATTCGAGTAGAAAGAAAAGATACTCTATATCGATATTTTCTCTATTTGAATTCGCGATACATACGCAACAAGAAGGGAAGACGACCTTCGGTTTCTTTTTCTTGCCTAATTTGAATTTCGCAGAAAAAAGAATTTTCTTTTTTACTTATGTTGTTAAAAGAGGTTTCTTTCCCGACCCCTAATCAGGAAGACCATTAAAAAATAAAGAATTTTTTTGAGAATTCTTTATAAAAAGAAAAATGGATTTTGACTTTGATTCCGATAAACTATCTATTAGTTTTGCTCGCTACAAGGAAAAAAAGGAGTGAAGCCTAAATAACTCACTCAGAACACCCTTTAAAGGATTACGTGGTACGAT